TTCTACCAGATATGTCTTTTTTATTTCGTTGAAAATCTATTTTACGGTATAGACGTTTATGACCTCCCCCTCTATGCCTTGAGGTAATGATTCCTCTGGCATTACGACCTTTACCACAACGACGCTGTCCAGAGATCAAATTGTTTCGTGGATTGGATTTCACTTGAATTCCAACAGTTGCATTTCGCGTGTTCGGGGTAGAAGTTTTATATAAATGTATCGCCGTGTTATGAAGTATTTTGAGTGAAATTCATTTCTTTTCTTTCTAAGCTAATAGATGGAATAGAATAACCCGCTTGAAGCGTAATAATCATACGTTTGTAATGCATTTTATGCCCTCTAAGGGGTCTCCTTCTTCGACTCTTTCCCGGGATTCGATGACTATTCATAGCTATTACCTTGACACCAAAAAAGAGTTCGACCCAACGCTTTATTTCTGTCCTAGTTGACTTTGATTCGACATTAGAAGTATATTGATTCTTCCTCAATAACCGAACAGTTTTTTCTGTAAATACTGCATATTGAATTTTATCCATAAATCTATTTTCTTCCCTATGAGTTCCAGTTTCGATAAGAATTCTCCCTCTAACTGTTTCTATACTTATGATATGAATATACCATACATAACACATAACGAATTGGTATGGATGATGAGATTCCATTGATACAAAGCCAATTCCAATAGACGTATTGAACATTCCCGTTGTCGTGCATCCAGCAGGAATTGAACCCGCAAATTTGCCAATTATGAGTTGGGCGCTTTAACCATTCAGCCATGGATGCATAAGGGGGATTATCATAGAATAAAGAAAGAAATATTGTAAAAGAAATATCATAAAGAAATATCATAGAAGAAAGAACTATCGTATCGGAGATTACCTAAAGAAATGGAAACCTATTTTCTTTTACTTTATATTCAATATTTATAATGGGGAGGCACTCAAAATGAAGCATAAAATTTCACAACAAGATCCATTTCAACCCTGGATCTTCGAATTGAGAGAGATGTTAAGAGAGGTCAAGAACTCTCACGATTTGTTAGATTCGTGGACCCAAGTCGATTCAGTTAGAACTATCGTTTCTATTTTTTTCGAGCAAGAACGTTTTATGAAACTCTTCGACCCCCTAATTTGGAGGAGTTTACTCTCACGCGATTCACAGGGGTCAAGAAGCAATCGGTATTTCACGATCAAAGGGGCAGTACTGACGATCAAGGGTCTAGTCAAAGGTGCAGTATTGACGACCAAAGGTCTAGTACTGCTTGTAGTAGTGGTCCTTCTCTATCGCATGCATAATCGAGAAATGGTCGAAAGAAAAAATCTATATTTGATGGGGCTTCTGCCTAGGAATTCCTTTGGACCCAGAAATGCTCCATTGGAAAAATCTTTTGGGTCTATCAATAGGTTGATTGTTTCGCTCCTGTATCTTCCAAAAGGGAAAAAGATCTCTGAGAGTTGTTTCATGGATCCGAAAGAGAGTACTTGGGTTCTCCCAATAACTAAAACGAAAAAGTGTATCATGCCTGAATCTAACTGGGGTTCGCGGTGGTGGAGGAACCGGGTCGGAAAAAAGAGGGATTCTATTTGTAAGATATCTAATGAAACCCTGGCTGTAATTGAGATCTCATTCAAAGAGAAAGATATCAAATATCTGGAGTCTTCTTTTGTTTCCTATACGGATGATCGGATCCGCAAGGACCATGATTGGGAATTGTTTGATCGTCTTTCTCCGAGAAATAAGCGAAACATAATCAACTTGAATTCGGGACAGCTATTTGAAATCTTAGTGAAACACTGGATTTGTTATCTTATGTCTTCTTTTCGTGAAAAAAGACCAATTGAAGTGGAGGGTTTCTTCAAACAACAAGGAGCTGGGTCAACTATTCAATCAAATGATATTGAGCATCTTTCCCATCTCTTCTCGAGAAACAAGTGTGGTATTTCTTTGCTGCAAAATTGTATTCAATTTCATATGTGGCAATTCCGCCAAGATCTCTTCGTTAGTTGGAAGAAGAATCCGCACGAATCAGATTTCTTTAGGAAGGTGTCGAGAGAGAATTGGATTTGCTTAGACAATGTGTGGTTGATAAACAAGGATCGGTTTTTTCGCTTGTTTAGCAAGGTATGGAATGTATCGTCAAATATGCAATATGATTCCACAAGATCTAATTTCGTTCAAGTAAGGGATTCTAGCCAATTGAAAGGATCTTTTGATCAATCCATAGATCATTTCGATTCCATTCGTAATAAGGATTCGGAATATCACACATGGATCAATCAAAGAGAGATTCAAAAAGAAGGGTCGATTCTTTGGGATCCTTCCTTTCTTCAAACGGAAGGAGCAGAGATAGAATCAGACCGATTCCCGAAAAGCCTTTCTGGAGATTCCTCAATGTCCCGGCTATTCACGGAACGTGAGAAGCAGATGAATAATCATCCGCTTCCGGAAGAAATCGAAGAATTTCTTGGGAATCCTACAAGATCAATTCGTTCTTTTTTCTCTGACAGATGGTCAGAACTTCATCTGGGTTCGAATCCTACTAAGAGGTCCACCAGAGATCAGAAATTATTGAAGAAACAACAAGATCTTTCTTTTGTCCCATCCCGGCGATCGGAAAAAAAAGAAATCATTGATATATTCAAGATAATTGCGTATTTACAAAATACCGTCACAATTCATCCTATTGCATCAAATCCGGGATGTGATAGGGTTCCGAAGGATGAACCGGATATGGGCAGTTCCAACAAGATTTCATTCTTGAACCAAAATCCATTTTTTGATTTATTTCATCTATTCCATGACCGGAAGAGGGGAGGATACGTGGGGCGCCACGATTTTGAATCAGAAGAGAGATTTCAAGGAGTGGCAGATCTATTCACTCTATCAATAACCGAGCCGGATCTGGTGTATCATAAGGGTTTTGCCTTTTCTATTGATTCCTGCGGATTGGATCAAAAAAAATTCTTGAACGAGGTATTCAACTCCAGGGATGAATCGACAAAGAAATCTTTATTGGTTCTACCTCCTATGTTTTCTGAAGAAAATGAATCTTTTTATCGAAGGATCAGAAAAAAAGGGGTCCAGATCTCCTGCGGGAATGCTTTGGAAGATCCAAAACCAAAAAGAGTGGTATTTGCTATCAACACCATACTGAAGGCATTCAATCAACATAGATTGATCCAAAATCTGATTCCAATCCAATATAGCATCCATGGGTACATAAGAAATGTATCAAATCGATTCTTTTTAATGAATAGATCCGATTGCAACTTCGAATACGGAATTCAAAGGGATCAAATAGGAAATGATACTCTGAATCAGAGAACTCAAAGGAAATTTACGATCAACCAACATTTATCGAATTTGAAAAAGAGTCATAAGAAATGGTTCGATCCTCTTATTTCTCGAAGCGAGAGATCCATGAATCGGGATCCTGATGCATATAGATACAAATGGTCCAATGGGAGCAAGAGTTTCCAGGAGGATTTGGAACATTTCGTTTCTGAGCAGAAGAGCCGTTTTCAAGTAGTCTTCGATCGATTAGGTATTAATCAATATTTGATTGATTGGTCTGAGGTTATCGAAAAAATTGATTGGTCGGAGGTTATCAAAAAAAAAATTGATTGGTCTGAGGTTATCGAAAAAATTGATTGGTATTGGTCGGAATTTTTCGACAAAAAAGATCCTTCTAAGTCACTTCGTTTCCTTTTGTCGAAGTTACTTCCCCTTTTGTCCTATTTGTCCAATTTGTCCAAGTCGCTTCTTTTCTTTTTGTTTAGGTCACTTCCTTTTTTCTTTGTGAGTATCGGGAATAGCCCCATTCATAGGTCCGAGATCCACATCTATGAGTTGAAGGGTCCAACTGATCAACGCTTCAATCAGTTGTTAGAATCAATAGGTCTTCAAATCGTTCATTTGAATAAATTGAAACCCTTCTTATTGGATGATCATGATACTTCCCAAAAATCGAAATTCTTGATCAATGGAGGAAGAGTATCACCGTTTTTGTTCAATAAGATACCGAAGTGGATGATTGACTCATTCCATACTAGAAAAAATCGCAGGAAATCTTTTGAGAAGACCGATTCCTATTTCTCAATGATATCCCACGATCGAGACAATTGGCTGAATCCCGTGAAACCATTTCATAGAAGTTCATTGATATCCTCTTTTTATAAAGCAAATCGACTTCGATTCTTGAATAATCCACATCACTTCTGGTTCTATTGTAACAAAGGATTCCCTTTTTATGTGGAAAGGACCCCTATCAATAATTATGATCTTACGTATGGACAATTCCTCAATATCTTTTTCATTCGCAACAAAATATTTTCTTTGCACGTCGGTAAAAAAAAAGATGTTTTTTTGGAAAAAGATACTATTTCACCGATCGAGTCACAGGTATCTAAGATATGCATACCTAAGAATTTTCCGCCGAGTGGTGCCGAACCGGATAACTTGGACAAATCTTTTCATTTTCCAATTCGATCCGCTCCATTCGTTCGTAGAGCTCTTTACTCGATCGCAGACATTTTTGGAACACCTCTAAGAGAGGGACAATTAGTCAATTTTGAAAGAATTTATTGTCAAGCTCTTTCAGATATGAATCCATCTGATTCAGAAGGGAAGAACTTGCATCAGTTTCTCAATTTCAATTCAAAGATGGGTTTGATTGACTCTGAGAAATATTTATTACCATCCGAAAAGAGGAAAAAACGGAGTCTTTATCTAAATAAATGCGTTGAGGAAGGGCAGATGTATAGAACCTATAGTGCTTTTTCAACTCTCTCAAATATGTTTCAAACATATATGCCATGGTTCTTTACTTCGACAGGGTACAAATATCTCAATTTCATTCTTTTAGATACTTTCAAAAAAGTATATAATTCAGACCTATTGAGGATAGCGATACTAAGTAGCAGTCAAAAATTGTTATCCCTTTTTGAAGATATTATAGATAGATTAGATATAGATATATCATGGCCAATTCTTCAGAACAAATTGCGGGAGATTCTTCTTCCACAAAGGAATCTGATAAGCGAGATTTCGAGTAAGTGTTTACATAATCTTCTTCTGTCCGAAGAAATGCTTCGTCGAGATAATGAGTCACCCGTTTCATTGATATGGGAATTTCCGGGATCACCAAATGTTCGGGAGTTGCTCTATTCAATCCTTTTCCTTCTTCTTGTTGCTGGATATATCGTTCGTAGACATCTTCTCGTTGTTTCCCGAGCCTCTAGGGAGTTACAGACAGAGTTGGAAAAGATCAAATCTTTGATGATTCCATCATACATGATTGAGTTGCGAAAACTTCTGGATAGGTATCCTACATCTGAACTGAATTCTTTCTGGTTAAAGAATCTCTTTCTAGCTGCTTTAGGATATTTTCTAGAAGAAATACGGGCTTTTGGCGGCAAGATGCTATCGGGTGGTGGTCCCGCTTATGGGGTCAAATCAATACCTTCTAAGAAGAAATATTGGAATATCAATCTCATTGATATCATCGATTTCCTAAGTATCATACCCAATCCCATCAATCGAATCACTTTTTCGAGAAATACGAGACATCTAAGTCGTACAAGTAAAGAGATCTATTCATTACTAAGAAAAAGAAAAAATGTGAACAGTGGTTGGATTGATGATAAGATCGAATCCTGGGTCGCGAATACTGATTCGATTGATGATGCCGAAAGAGAATTCTTGGTTCAGTTCTCCATCTTAAGGAAAGAAAAAAGGATTGATAAAATTCTATGGAGTCTGACTGATAGTGATCATTTATCAAAGAATGGTTCTAGTTATCAAATGATTGAACAACCAGGATCGGTTTACTTACGATACTTAGTTGACATTCATAAAAAGTATCTAATGAATTATGAGTTTCATAGACCCTCTTTAGCAGAAAGACGAGTATTCCTTGCGCATTATCAGACAATCACTTATTCACAAACCTCGTTTGGAGCTAATAGTTTTCATTTCCCATCTCATGGAAAACCCTTTTCACTCCGCTTAGGCCTATCCCCCTCTAGGGGTATTTTAGTGATAGGTTCTATAGGAACTGGACGATCCTATTTGGTCAAATACCTAGCGACAAACTCCTATCTTCCTTTCATTACAGTAGTTCCGAACAAGTTCCTGGATGAAAGGCCTCAATTTTTTGAGGATATTTATGATGATAGTGATGGTGAGGATATTTTTGATAATAGTGGTGCTCATCATACTCATCATAGTGAGGATATTGAGGATATTGATGATAGTGAGGATAGTGAGGATATTGATATTGATGGGGAGCTGCTAACTATGACGAATGAGGAGGTGGATATGGTAGACCGCTTTTATATCACCTTTCAACTCGAATTAGCAAAAGCAATGTCTCCTTGCATACTATGGATTCCAAACATTCATGATCTGTCTCTGGATGCGTCGAATTACTTATCCCTCGGTCTATTAGTGAATCATCTCTCCAGGGATTGTGAAAGATCCTCCAATAGCAATATTCTTGTTATTGCGTCGACTCATATTCCCAAAAAAGTGGATCCCGGTCTAATAGCTGCGAATAAATTCAATACGTGCATTAAGATACGAAGGCTTCTTATTCCACAACAACGAAAGCACTTTTTCACTCTTTCATATACTCGGGGATTTCCTTTGGAAAAGAAAATCTTCCATACGAATGCTAGTGGATTCGGGTCCATAACCATGGGTTCCGATGTACGAGATCTTGTATCACTTACCAATGAGGCCCTATCAATTAGTATTACACAGAAGAAATCCATTATAGACACTAATACAATTCGATCCGCTCTTCATAGAAAAACTTGGGATTTGCGATCCCAGGTAAGCTCGGTTCAGGATCATGAGATCCTTTTCTATCAGATAGGAAGGGCTGTTGCACAAACAGTACTTCTAAGTAATTGCCCCATAGATCCTATATCTATCTATATGAAGAAATCATCTATGGAAGGGGATTCTTATGTGTACAAATTGTACTTCGAGCTTGGAACGAGCATGAAGAGATTAACGATACTTCTTTATCTTTTGAGTTGTTCTGCCGGATCGGTCGCTCAAGATCTTTGGTCTCCACCCGGACCCGATGAAAAAAATTGGGTCACTTCTTATGGTTATGGATTCCTTGA